TCCTACAAGATCCATTCGTTCTTTTTTCTCTGACAGATGGTCAGAACTTCATCTGGGTTCAAATCCTACTGAGAGGTCCACTAGAGATCAGAAATTGTTGAAGAAAGAACAAGATGTTTCTTTTGTCCCCTGCAAGCGATCGGAAAATAAAGAAATGGTTAATATATTCAAGATAATTACGTATTTACAAAAGACCGTCTCAATTCATCCTATTTCATCAGATCGGGGATGTGATATGGTTCCGAAGGATGAACCGAATATGGGCAGTTCCGATAAGATTTCGTTCTTGAACAAAAATCCATTTTTTGATTTATTTCATCTATTCCATGACCGGAACAGGGGGGGATACACGTTACACCACGATTTTGAATCCGAAGAGAGATTTCAAGAAATGGCAGATCTATTCACTCTATCAATAACCGAGCCGGATCTGGTGTATCATAAGGGATTTGCCTTTTCTATTGATTCCTACGGATTGGATCAAAAACAATTCTTGACTGAGGTATTCAACTCCAGGGATGAATCGAAAAAGAAATCTTTATTGGTTCTACCTCCTATTTTTTATGAAGAGAATGAATCCTTTTATCGAAGGATCAGAAAAAAATGGCTTCGGATCTCCTGCGGGAATTTTTTGAAAGATACAAAAGAAAAAATAGCGGTATTTGCTAGCAACAACATAATGGAGGCAGTCAATCAATATAGATTGATCCGAAATCTGATTCAAATCCAATATAGCACTTATGGGTACATAAGAAATGTATTGAATCGATTCTTTTTAATAAATAGATCCGATCGCAACTTCGAATATGGAATTCAAAGGGATCAAATAGGAAACGATACTCTGAATCATAGAACTATAATGAAATATACGATCAACCAACATTTATCGAATTTGAAAAAGAATCAGAAGAAACGGTTCGATTCTCTTATTTTGCTTTCTCGAAGCGAGAGATCCATGAATCGGGATCCTGATGCATATAGATACAAAGGGTTCAACGGGAGCAAAAATTTCCATGAACATTTCGTTTCTGAGCAGAAAAGACGTTTTCAAGTTCAAGTAGTCTTCGATCGATTACGTATTAATCAATATTGGATTGATTGGTCTAAGGTTATCAACAAAAAAAATTTTTCTAAGTCATTGTCAAAGCTGATTCTCTTTTTGTCTAACTCACTTCCTTTTTTCTTTGTGAGTTTAGGGAATATGCCCATTCATAGGTCTGAGATCCACATTTATGAATTGAAAGGTCCGAATGATCAACTCTGCAACCCGTTGTTAAAATCACTAGGTCTTCCAATCGTTCATTTGAAAAAATGGAAAGCGGATGATACTTCCCAAAAATCGAAATTCTTGATCAATGGAGGAACAATATCACACTTTTTGTTCAATAAGATACCAAAGTGGAAGTGGATGATTGACTCCCATACTAGAAAGAATCACAGGAAATCCTTTGATAACACGGATTCCTATTTCTCAATGATATCCTGCGATCAAGACAATTGGCTGAATCCCGTAAAAGCATTTCATAGAAGTTCATTGATATCTTCTTTTTATAAAGCAAATCGACTTCGATTCTTGAATAATCCACATCACTTCTTCTTCTATTGTAACTGTAACAAAAGATTCTCTTTTTATATGGAAAAGGCCCGTATCAAGAATTATGATTTTACGTATAGACAATTCCTCAATATCTTGTTCATTCGCAACAAAAAATTTTCTTTGTGCGTCGGTAAAAAAAAACATGCTTTTTTGGAGAGAGATACTATTTCACCAATCGAGTCACAGGTATCTAACATATTCATACCTAACGATTTTCCACAAAGGGGTAACGAAAGGTATAACTTGTACAAATCTTTCCATTTTCCAATTCGATCCGATCTATTCGTTCGTAGAACTATTTACTCGATCGCAGACATTTCTGGAACACCTCTAACAGAGGAAGAAATAGTCAATTTGGAAAGAACTTATTGTCAACCTCTTTCAGATCTGAATCTATCTGATTCAGAAAGGAAGAACTTGCATCAGTATCTGAATTTCAATTCAAACATGGGTTTGATTCACACTCCACGTTCTGAGAAATCTTTACCATCCGAAACGAGTAAAAAATTGCGTCTTTGGCGAAATTGGCTAAAGAAAGGCGTTGAGAAAGGGCAGATGGGTAGAACCTTTCAACGAGATAGTGCTTTTTCAACTCTCTCAAAATGGAATCTATTCCAAACATATATGCCATGGTTCTTTACTTCGACAGGGTACAAATATCTAAATTTGATATTTTTAGATGCTTTTTCAGACCTATTGCCGATGCTAAGTAGCAGTCACAAATTTGTATCCAATTTTCATTATATTATGCACAGATCAGGATGGCGAATTCTTAAGCTAAAATGGCGAGCTCTTAAGCTAAAATTGTGGGGATTGTGGGCACCGATAAGTGAGATTTCAAGTGATATTTCATGGAAGTGTTGCCGTAGGCTTCTTCGGGTCGAAGAAATGATTCATCGAAATAATGAGTCACCGTTGATATCGACACATCTGAGCTCGCCAAATGTTCGGGAGTTCCTCTATTCAAGCCTTTTACTTCTTCTTCTTGCTGGATGTCTCGTTCAGGTACTTCTTTTCTCTGTTTCCCTAGACTCTAGTGAGTTACAGACAGAGTTCGAGAGGATAAAATCTTTGACGATTCCATCATACACGATTGGGGTGTACAAACTTGTGGATGGGTATCCTAAACCTGAACCGAATTCTTTCTGGTTAAAGAATCTCTTTCTAGTTGCTCGGGAACAATTAGAAGAGTTTCTAGCAGAAATACTGGGTTTTGCGCTATTTGGTGGTGGTCCCGCTTATGGGGTCAAATTTATACAGAAGATATTTTTCAATCTCATCGATCTCATAAGTATCATACCAAATCCCATCAATCGAATCCCTTTTTCGAGAAATACGAGACATCTAAGTCATACAAGTAAAGAGATCTATTCATGGATAAGAAAAGGACAAAGGTTTCAGACTCATGATGAAATAGAATCCTGGATCGAGACCTGTGATTGGTTTTTGGATAAAGAGAGAGTTTACTCGTTTCATTTCTCCACCTTAAGGCCAGAAAAAGGGATTGATAAAATTCTATGGAGTCTGACTCATATTGATCATTTAGTAAAGAGTGACTATGGTTATCAAATGTTTGAACAAGCGGGAGCAATTTACTTACGATACGTAGTTGACATTCATCAAAAGGATCTAATGAATTATGAGTTCAATACATCCTGTTTAGCAGAAAGACGGATATTCCTTGCTCATTATCAGACAATCACTTATTCACAAACCTCGTGTGGGGCTAATAGTTTTCATTTCCCATCTCATGGAAAACAAAAAACTTTTTCGTTCCGCCTAGCCCTATCCCCCTCTAGGGGTATTTTAGTGATAGGTCCTATAGGAACTGGACGATCCTATTTGGTCAAATCCCTAGCGACAAACTCCTATCTTCCTTTCATTACGGTATTTCTGAACAAGCTGGATTTGAAAAGAGCTATTGATGATCTCGATCCTGAGGACTATATGGGTGCGCTTGATGATGTGGATATTGATGGTATTGATGATGATAGCGATCCTGCTAAGGACTATATGGGTGCGCTTAAAGATGTGGATATTGATGGTATTGATGATCGCGACTCTATTTATTCGAACTTGGACTCGGACCCGGAGCTGAGGGAGGAGTATACGGTGGATGATGAGATGCTTAGGTATATCATCGGGTTGGAAATAGACCTAGCTTCTATCAACTTGCAATTCGAATTGGCAAGAACAATGTCTCCTTGCATAGTATGGATTCCAAACATTCATGATCTGTATGTGGATGAGTCGGAGTCCCTCGGTTTATTATTGAACTATCTCTCCGGGGATTGTGAAAGATGGTCCACTAGAGATATTCTTGTTATTGCTTCGACTCATATTCCCCAAAAAGTGGATCCCGCTCTAATAGCTCCGAATAAATTAAATACATGCATTAAGATACGAAGGCTTCTTATTCCACAACAACGAAAGCACGTTTTCACCCTTTCATATACTAGGGGATTTCACTTGGAAAAGAAAATGTTCCATACTAATGGATTCGGGTCCATAGCCATGGGTTACAATGCACGAGATCTTGTAGCAATTACCAATGAGGCCCTATCGATTAGTATTACACAGAAGAAATCAATTATAGACACTAATACAATTAGATTCGCTCTTCATAGACAAACTTGGGAGTTGCGAGCCCATGTAAGACCGGTTCCGGATCATGGGATCCTTTTCTATCAGATAGGAAGGGCTGTTGCACAAAATGTACTTATAAATAATTGCTGCCTTATAGATCCTATATCTATCTATATGAAGAAGCAATCATGTTACGAAGGGGATCCTTATTTGTACAAATGGTTCTTCGAACTTGGAACGAACATGAAGAAATTAACGATACTTCTTTATCTTTTGAGTTGTTCTGCCGGATCGATCGCTCAAGATCTTTGGTCTCTACCCGGACCCGATGAAAAAAATTGGATCACTTCTTATAGACTCGTTGAGACGGATTCTGATCTAGTTGATGGCCTATTAGAAGTAGTAGAAGGCGCTTTGGTGGGATCCTCGCTTCTTCGGCCCGAACCAAGGAATCCCTTAGAGATGATGGAAAATGGATCTCGTTCTATCTTTGATCGTAGATTTCTCTATGAATCGGAGTTTAAAGAATGGGCAGAAGGCACCGACCCGCAACAGTTAGCGGAGGATGCAGTCGATCACATAGTTTGGGCTCCTAGAATATGGCAATCTTGGGGCTTTCTATTTGATTGGATCGAAAGGCCCAATGAATTGGAATTTCCCTATTGGGCCAGGTCATTTCGGGGCAAGCCGATCATTTCTGATGAAGTTAATGATGAATATTTTGAGTATGCATTTTATGGTGAAGGGGATGATGGATATGATGAAGAGGATGAGCTTCAAGAGAATGATTGGGAGTTCTTGCAGAGTGAAACCGTGG